ATGCGTTGACTATTTTCAACTAACCATAAAGATATTGGGACATTATATATTATTTTTGGTATATGATGTGGACTTTTAGGGACTGGTTTAAGTCTTTTAATTCGTTTTGAATTAGGGTCGGCAGGTGCATTTTTAGGTGATGATCACTTTTATAATGTTATCGTGACTGCCCATGCTTTCGTTATAATTTTTTTCTTGGTAATACCTTTAATAATCGGTGGGTTTGGTAACTGGATAGTCCCATTATTAATTGGGGCTCCCGATATAAGGTTTCCTCGTATAAATAATATAAGGTTCTGATTATTACCTCCCTCTTTCATTCTACTATTATGTTCGACTTTGATAGAAGGAGGGGCTGGTACTGGTTGGACGGTGTACCCACCTTTGTCAGGTCCCATAGGACACGGTGGGAGCTCCGTTGATTTAGTAATTTTTTCGTTACATTTGGCAGGGGTGTCTTCTTTGTTGGGTGCTATTAACTTTATTACTACTATTTTTAACATACGTTCTCCCGCAATAACTATGGAACGACTAAGGTTGTTTGTTTGATCCGTGTTAGTAACTGCTTTTCTATTACTACTGTCTCTTCCTGTATTGGCTGGAGCAATCACCATGCTTTTAACTGATCGTAATTTCAATACAAGGTTTTTTGATCCGGCCGGTGGAGGGGATCCTATTCTATACCAGCATTTATTTTGATTTTTTGGGCACCCTGAAGTTTATATTCTGATTCTACCAGGGTTCGGGATAATTTCTCATATTTTGAGTAATTTTTCTCTGAAGCCCGCTTTCGGTACTTTAGGAATAATTTATGCTATAATTTCTATTGGTATTCTAGGGTTTATTGTTTGAGCTCATCACATGTTTACAGTAGGAATGGATGTAGATACTCGGGCTTATTTTACAGCAGCCACAATAGTAATTGCTGTTCCTACAGGAATTAAGGTGTTTAGGTGACTAATAACACTTTATGGTAGTCGAGGTCCTTATAGGGCAGCAATATACTGAGTTCTGGGGTTTATTTTTTTATTTACTTTGGGGGGCCTTACTGGTATTGTACTTTCTAATTCTTCTCTTGATATTGTTTTACACGACACATATTATGTAGTGGCTCATTTTCATTACGTTTTATCAATAGGGGCTGTGTTTGCAATTTTTGGAGGATTTGTGTACTGGTTTCCTTTAATGACGGGACTGACTTTACATGAACGTTGAGCTAAAGCTCATTTTTTGGTCATGTTTTTTGCTGTAAATTTAACATTTTTTCCTCAACACTTTTTAGGGCTAGCAGGTATGCCTCGCCGATATTCAGATTATCCGGACGCTTATTATAAGTGAAATCAAGTCTCTTCGTTCGGATCACTCTTTTCTATTTTTGCAGTATTAATGTTTGTTTTTATTTTATGGGAAGCATTAGTGTCTCAACGAGGAGTGTTATTTACTAAGGCTCCTTCAATTTCCCGTGAATGAGATCAAGTTTTACCATTAGACTTCCATAGTAATACAGAGTCTTCTGTAACTGTGAGTTACTAATTTTAAAGGTGAAGTATAATATATTACATCTCAGTTACATTGAGAAGAACCGGTTAGAAGGCATCTTTATAGGTTACTACATATTACAAGTTAAAGAATTTTATAAAATTTTACATCAATGGAAGTTAAAACTTATTAAGTTAATATATTTTACCTTTAGTATAATGGTTATACTATAAATTTACAGGTATGTATTTCCCGAATTAGGAAGAGCTAGCCTTCAGTGGCTTTATGGAGTCTAAAGAATTATGTTGAAATATGATTTTAAAACTGTTGGGTAGGAGCGAAAAACTTTCAATTCCTAGGATATCTGGTAGTTAATGAAAAGCATTTAGTGCTGAAAAGTGAAACATAAAGTTATTAGATTTTATGTTAATAAAATTATTAATTTTTTTAACAATCTCTAGAGTTAACCCTAATGAGATTAAGACAAGCAAACATTTATTATAACTAAGATTTAATCATGTATTTAACCTATTTAAGAAATGAGGCTTAAATATAATAATGTGTAAATTAGTAATATAAAAATATAGACAAATAAAGTTGTAATGATTGGAAATTCAGGATTTATAATTTTAAAATAATTTAAAGGAACTCGGCAAATAGTGACTTCGACTGTTTAACAAAAACATAGCCTTAGGTAATAATCTAAGGTTTGATCTGCCCAATGTTTAGTTTCCGAATGAATGGCCGCGGTACTTTGACCGTGCTAAGGTAGCGCAATCAATTGGCTTTTAAATGAGGCCAGGTATGAATGGGGTTACGGAGTTAAGCTGTCTTTAAATTATTTTATTGAAGTTACTGTGCAAGTGAAAAAGCTTGTGAGTAGAAAAAGGACGAGAAGACCCTTAGAGTTTAACTTAATTACAAAATATTTTTTGTATCAGTTTTGTTGGGGCAACGAAGAAACAAATAAACCTTCTTGAGATTTTGACAGACCGATCATTTTAAATACGAATAAACTACCTTAGGGATAACAGCATAATTTTATAATTAAGTTTGTGACCTCGATGTTGGACTAGGAACCTAAAAGGTTAGCCGCTTTTTAGTAAAGTTCTGTTCGAACTATTATTCCTACATGATCTGAGTTCAGACCGGCGTGAGCCAGGTCAGATTCTATCTTTTTAATGTAAAGGCTTAGTACGAAAGGACCAGTCTTTAATATAGTAATTTTATAATATTGACTTGGCAGAACAAATGCGATTGATTTAGGATCAATTTATAATAAATTAATATTAGTCGGTACTGTACTTTAAAGATAGAAGATTTGGTTTGCAACTAAAAAGTGGAAAAATTCCCAGAACCATATTCAAAAAGAGTTTTGCAGAATACTAACTTTGGGAGTTAGAGGGTAGTAGATTTACTATTTTTGAATTGTCATTTGTTTTTTGGGTTTGTTCTTCTTTAATTTTTTGTTTACCTTTATTTAAAAACCCTATTAGAATAGCAGGAATAGTCGTTGTTATTAGTTTGGCTATAGTTATATGTATTTCTTTATTTTCTAGGTTTTGGTTTTCTTATGTTCTATTTCTGGTTTATGTGGGGGGATTATTGGTTTTATTTATTTATATTTGTTTAGTGAGTAGAAATTACCCTTTTAATATCAGGGCAACCAGGTTATTGTGTATTTTGGTGGGTTCTTTGGTTGTTTCCTTATTTAGTGAAACCTCTTTTCCTTTTGACTTTCTAGGGTTTAGGGGGTGAGCCAGTGGTGAGGAACTACTGGAAGTGAGTAGGTTATCATTATTTTTATTCTTAGTAGTTTTATTATTAGCTATATTATTAGTGGTTGTTCGGATTTCTGGAGCTGGAAGTTTTCTTGTTGAAGGTGAAAAGAGTTAAAAGGTTAAAGTTTTCTAGCTTATTATTAACTTATTCCTCAATAATATTAGCTTTTTCTTATTTATTTTTTAGGCTAAGAGAAACTATTGTCTTAGAGGTAGACTTATTCAGTGTTTCGACTGTTAATTTTTCTTTTAGTCTAATTTTAGATAAGATTAGGGTTAGGTTTGGAATAGTAGTTACTTTAATTTCAGGAAGAGTTTTCATTTTTGCTCACAAATATATAGAGGAGGACCCATTTTCTGGGCGTTTTATTTGAGTTTTATTATCTTTTGTGATCTCTATAAATTTGTTAATTTTTTCTGGGTCCATCTTTTTTTTGTTACTTGGATGAGATGGGCTAGGTATTACTTCTTTTGCCTTAATTATTTATTATGAGAGGAAAGAGTCCCAAATAGCAGGGTTTCAAACTTTAATAATTAATCGTTTAGGGGATGTAATTATCGTGTTAAGTATATTTTTATTCTTAAGTCAAGGTCAATTTACTTTTTTTAGAATTAGTGATTCTATGTTTTATGGGTCTAGATTAGTTCTAATATTGTGTGTGGCCGCTTTAACAAAAAGGGCACAGTTTCCTTTTAGTTCTTGGCTTCCAGCGGCTATGGCTGCTCCCACCCCTGTAAGGGCCTTAGTTCACTCATCTACTTTAGTGACAGCAGGGATTTTTGTTATTATTCGTCTAAGCTATAGATTGCCTTTAGATGAAAGGATTTGTAGGATGTTACTTCTTTGTGGTTCAGTAACTTGTTTATTAGGGGGTTGAGCTGCCACTTTTGAAAACGATATTAAAAAAATTATTGCCCTTTCAACTTTAAGCCAATTAGGAGTGATGGTATTTAGATTAGGTATAAATTTTCCTTCTTTAGGACTGTTTCATTTATACACTCATGCTTTGTTTAAGGCTTTACTATTTTTAGCTGCGGGACATATTCTTATAGTAACTTTTGGGTCCCAAGATATCCGTAGAATAGGAGGAGTAGGGGTAATAATACCTATAACTTGTGTTATGTTTAACATCAGTAGGCTGTGTTTGGTAGGGTTTCCTTTTATAAGAGCCTTTTATTCAAAACATATAATCCTCGAAAAAATATTTATAAATCCTGTAAATTGTGTAAGGGTTTTTATTATAATAATGGCCACTTTTTTAACTGCTAAATATGTGTCTCGTACACTAAAAGCCGTGTCTTGGGATAAGACAGGAGTATCCTTACTGTCAAGATATTCTGGAGTATACACATTTTTGCCAATATTAATTCTTTCTTTAGGGGCTGTAATAGGAGGAAAATTTATTCTAAGACTAGATATTGGAAATCTGGAATTAGGGTTTTTACCAAATTTTCAGTCTAATTTAATTAATGTTTTAACATTAGTGGGGGTCTTTTTAGGACTAGCTCAGAGGGGAGTGAGAAAAAACTCTTTTAGACTCTCTACCTTATTTTTCTTGACTCCTTTAGTTTACGGATCAGTAAAGGGGTTCAGAGTCCTTATATCAAAGATAAAGTTATTAGATCAAGGCTGAATTGAGCCCTACTTTATAATCAAGGGTAAACTATATTGAATAGGGTCTCGAATAAGAATGGCAGGTAATTGACCTGATTCTCGGATTTTACTATCCTCTTTTATTATTATTTTTTGTGGATTAAATGGTACTTTATTTGGTTATTAGAATTCTTACTTGTTTATGTGTGTTGTTAGGGGTAGCGTTTTTTACCCTTTTAGAGCGAAAAGTTCTAGGATATGTTCAGTTACGGAAAGGGCCCAATAAAGTAAGGTTGTGAGGGATCCTACAGCCTATTGCAGATGCCGTAAAACTATTTACGAAAGAAAAAATTATACCTTATGGGAGAAATCAATACATGTTTTTGTTTGCCCCTGTTCTTAGGTTAGTGTTAGGACTTACGTTGTGACATTTGTATCCAAGTTCTTTTAGAAATAAATTCATTTCTTGAGGTCTATTATTATTTTTTTGTATTACTTCATTAAACGTTTATGGAACAATGTTAGCAGGGTGGGCTTCAAACTCTAAGTATGCTTTCTTAGGTGCTTTGCGAGCGGCAGCCCAAACTATTTCTTACGAGGTGAGAATGCTTTTATTATTACTTTTTAGGGCTTTTATTCTTCTAACCTGTTCTTGAGATGAAGCTTTGGATTTTAGATTTCCTGTTATTTTTTTGTTAGTCCCAATGAGGATAGTATGATTCACAAGGACTGTTGCTGAGACAAATCGTGCGCCTTTTGATTTTGCTGAAGGAGAATCTGAACTTGTCTCAGGATTTAATGTTGAGTTTGGTGGGGGGCTTTTTGCTATATTATTTTTGGCTGAATATGCCAGAATTTTGTTTATATCTATAGCAACAAGGGTTTGGTTTTGCTACCAAATTTATGGCTCTTTTATTATATTTAGAATTGTAATTATCTTAGTGGCTATTTTATTTTTATTGGTTCGAGGTGCTTATCCCCGGTTTCGTTATGATTTATTAATAATATTATGTTGAAAATCTTTTTTACCATTCTCTTTGTGTGCCCTTTGTTTAATTTGTTTGAGGGTAAATTTTTAGATAGATTTTGGTGGCTGAAATTCTAGGCGGTAAATTGTAAATTTTCATATGGTGTTTACACCCCTTGCGGGAACTATAGGTTAAATATAGTAAACCATTGGCCTTCAAAGCCAAAAATGAGTGCTCTAGTTTCGGTGTTTTTGATAAAACTTTCCTGGGTAGGAGTGGCTACTTCGTTTTTCTCTTTTGCTAAATTAAACAAACATATCCTTACACTTCTCATTAGCCTAGAAGCCTTAATATTAAGTTTACTTGTTTTTCTTTTTTCGTTTTGCCTATTAAATAGATCTAACTACTTAATATTTTTGGTGTTATTAACTTTTGCTGCGTCTGAAGCAGCATTAGGATTGTCCTTGATGGTGAGGATTTTACGATTACGGGGAAACGATTATGTAACGTCTTTTAGGTCTTTGAGATTTTATGCATAAAATACGTCAGGCTAATCCTGCAGAACAGTTACTAGGTCTTCCTAGCCCTGTAAGGTTTTCTATTTGATGAAATGGGGGGTCTATTTTAGGGCTTTTATTAGGTTTACAAATTTTAACTGGTTTATTTTTGTCAATACACTATACGGCAGACATAACTAATACTTTCGCTTCCGTAATTCATATTATACGGGATGTGCCGGGTGGTTGACTGTTTCGAAATCTCCACGCTAATGGAGCTTCTTTATTTTTTGTGTTTTTGTACCTTCATATTGGCCGTGGTTTGTATTATCAAAGTTATATTTCCCAGCCTTATACTTGAATAGTTGGAGTTACTATCTTTTTAGTATGTATGGGGACAGCATTTCTAGGATATGTTCTCCCTTGGGGTCAAATGTCATTTTGGGGGGCTACTGTAATTACTAATTTGGTTTCAGCAATTCCCTATTTAGGTACATATATTGTTGAGTGAATTTGAGGGGGGTTCTCTGTAGGACAATCTACATTGAATCGATTTTACTCTCTCCATTTTATTCTCCCATTTTTAATTGGAGGATTAAGGGGGCTTCATATCCTTTTTTTACACGAAAAGGGGTCAACGAACCCTTTAGGGGAATTAAACCATGTAAGAAAAATCCCTTTTCATCCATATTTCACTTGAAAAGATATTGTTGGATTCACGATTCTCTTAGGAATGTTTATTATTCTAGGGTTTTTCTTTCCTACAATTTTAGGGGACCCTGAAAACTTTAACCCAGCAAGAGCTTTAGTTACTCCTGTTCATATTCAACCAGAATGGTATTTTTTATTTGCTTATGCAATTTTACGTTGTATTCCCAATAAGTTAGGAGGAGTTATTGCCCTTGCAGCAGCTGTTATGGTATTGTACCTTTTACCTTTAAGGGCTTCTTACGGAAAGTTGGTTCCTGGTCCTTTTACTCCCCCTTATCAGGTTACATTCTGAAATTTGGTCGTGTTCTTCTTAATTCTTACATGATTAGGAGCTTGTCCTATTGAAGAACCCTATGCTACTTTAGCAATCCCTATTAGGATTCTTTACTTCCTTTCATTTGCAGTTTTAGTTAGTCTTCCTGCTGTATGGAAAAAAGTTTTAAGATTTTAGCTTAGTTTATAGGAAAATAATGGCTTGTCAAGCCTTAGAAGCAACGATGTTGTAGCTAAGTAAACAAATAGCTTAAATTAAAGCATTACATTGAAGCTGTAAATATAGATTCTTTCTTTTGTTTAAATGAGATTTTGAGGTCAAATAAACTTAATAGATGCTGCTTCTCCTTTACAAAGAGAAATATTTTTATTTCATGATCATGCTATAGTACTCCTACTTGGTATTTTTACTTTTTGTGCAACGTTAGGGTTAAAGTTAATACTAAATACTTTTACATCTCGAACAATCTTAGAAGCACAACGTTTAGAAACTATTTGAACAGTTATTCCTGCTTTTTTATTAATCTGGTTAGCTCTTCCTTCGCTTCGCCTTTTATACTTACTTGATGAGCAGAGAAACAGAGGGATCGTTTTAAAATCTACTGGGCATCAGTGATACTGGAGCTATGAAATTCCTCTGTCAAACAATGGAAGGTTTGATTCGTATATAGTCCCAGAAAACGAATTGAATGAAGGTGACTACCGTTTACTAGAAGTGGATAACCGTGCCGTGGTTCCCTTTGGAATAGAAACCACAGTAATTACTACATCTGCAGATGTACTACATGCTTGAACTTTACCTTCAATAGGTATTAAGATAGATGCTGTACCTGGCCGATTAAACAGTATAAGAATATTTGTTGAAAAACCAGGGGTTTATTATGGGCAATGTTCTGAAATTTGTGGTGCAAATCATTCTTTCATACCTATTGTTGTGGAAGCTGTTGATTTAGAGGATTTCTGTAGCTTAGAGTTCTAACTTCTTTAGTAAGTATCTTTGTACATTTGCCTTCCAAGCAAAAAGACTAATTTGTATTAGCCTAAAGAGATAAAAGTTAGTTTAATTAAAACTTTGGCCTGTGGAGCCAAGAATAGCCTTAGGCTACTTTTACAACCCCTACTGCAAGCTTGCAACTGCTGCGAGCTGTAGTTAATACTAAATAATAACAAGTTGCAAACTTGCAGTAGGAAACCCTACTTCCCAGCTTGGGAAGCGCTTTTACTTTATATATTTTTTTCTATGCCGAGGAAGTTCAGAGTATTAAGTTAGGAACAAGATTCTCGATTTTATCTTTTGAACAAGGTTCTCCTAAAGACTCAAAATCTTTCGTGCCTAACACCGAAAAGATGTAAAAGACCTGTAAAGTCATGATAAGCGCTTAAAGCTTAGGCATTTGTCTGCCATTTTACAAATAAAGATTAAAAATAAGGAAAAGATATCTTAGTTGACTTTCTAACCTTAGTTGAAGAAACAAAAGGATGCTTTTTCCTTAGGGCACACATCAAAACAAAATAGAATCCTAGGATTGCTAAAAATATAATATCACCAAGTATTGGACTTAATTGAGGCATACAAGGAAGGCATATGATAAGATATGCTATCTTTAATTAACAGTTAAATGCTGGCTAGCTCCATCCTTAGTAAAACAAATCTAAGGATTAAGCATAACTTGGGTGTTCTTCACCGTAGAGTTTAACAAGAAGTGAAAAAACATACGCTTGAATTGAACAAACAAAAACTTCAAATATATTATAGCCAATGTGAACCATTAAGACTGGGCCAAACGTAACCAGTGTACAGGCCGTAAGAGAGGTGGCAATGAGCCCTATAATAATATGCCCTGCTCTAATATTTGCAATGATTCGAATTGTTAGCGTTAGAGGTCGGATTAGAATTCTTGCGGTTTCAATAATAACGAGAAAGGGGATGAACCCTGCAGGTGCTCCTGCAGGAGCAAAATGAGCAGCAGATTCTTTTGGGAACTTCACTCATCCTGAGATAATTAGCAAGCTCCAGAAAACAACAGCTAATGAGGCAGAAACCCAGATATTACTTGTTGGGCCGTAAACGAATGGGATTAGCCCCAGAAAGTTTATTACAATCAAGCTTAGCATCAATGCAAATAACATTAAGGGGAATCCTGGTAAGGCCTTTTGTCGTGTTTCTCTATTAGTAGAAATTAAGGAAGTAACCACTTTTATAGTTGATTGACCTCACGAGTTTGACACCATAAAAATGGTGGCCATTATAATTGGGACTAATCACATCAAAAATGAGAATTTACCTGCTTGCATACAATCTAACGAGGAGAATAAATCAGAAAACATAGACCTGAGAGATTTTTTCTCAAAACTAAGGCCGAAACTTAGCGCGAATTTTCGCTTTCAGATAAAACTATCTTAAGAATTTTAGTTCAACTTCACCTTGAAAAAGTGATGTGATTTATTTCACCAAAAAGACAGGTGCACTTTCCAGTACACCTACTGTGTTACGACTTATTTCCTTTTTCAACGAAAGCGACGGGCGATTTGTACACAGTTAATTTGAATTATTCAGTTAATGATCGTTATAAAACTTACTTTCAAGTCCATTTTCTTAATTAATTTCATAATTATTCCAAATAAATTTTACACTGTAACTCACTTTAAACTTCTGTATTAGCTGCATCATAACCTGTCTTTTTTAAGAGGTAAGTCTCGGTCTCATCTAAAATGAGAGCTGAAGACGGCGATATACAAGCTCCCATGAACAAAAGTAGAATTTTTTGAGGGTTATCATTTACTAAGCAAGTTCCCCTGAAATTTTTAACTGCCGCCATGTAGTTTAAGTTTTAACTATAAAGTCTTAGTGCTTAGGTGTGAAATTTTGGCTCTATATAGTAGGGTATCTAATCCTAGTTTATTACCAGAGTTTCAGCTAAATTTAAAAGAGAGCAGTTTTGGAATTTAAAACAATTTCACCTGACTATAAAATTTTACTCTTTAAGCTCACCTATTAAGGTTAACTAAGCTGTTAGGTATGACCGCGACTGCTGGCACCTAATTAGTCCGGCTAGTTAGGCTCGATTAAATTATTATTTCTAATATAGTTTAATATTTCTTGCTGGGTTAGAATTTCTAATAAATTGGTGCTCTAACTACCATGCTAAGTTTGACCTGAGTTAACGTAGAATCACTACAAAGTTTTGAATAGAGGAAAATTCCATTGTTGGGTTATGAGCCCAAAAGCTTAAATTTAGCTTACCTATTCATGTTCTAAACCAATCTAGAGCCCCTTCATTTCATTCATGAAATATACCAAAGAGAAGAATAAAGATAAAGAGGATTAGCGCAAATGATATGTAAGTAGAGACGTTTCTCCTAAATATACTTAAAACCGGAAACAGAAGAGCAATCTCTACATCAAAAATTAAAAATAAGACTACTAATAAGAAAAAACGAGTGGAGAAAGGAGATCGTATTTTTCTTAAGGGATCGAAGCCACACTCAAAGGGGGTTATTTTCTCTCTTCTGTTTGTGTAGCTCAAATAGTTTGTTAGGTGGTAGACAATAACTAAGATAATAGAGAGGGCAACAGTGAACCTTATTATTAGGATTAACATTGACGAGTAGTAAACAATTTACGTAAATGTTGAGAAACTTTATTTCTCCTGAAAGGTTTTCAAAACCTTTGCTGTAACAAAAATATGTTTGGAGATAGGAAACTTAGGCTGCTAACTTGAGTTCGGGGAGTGAAGCTCTCCATCTTCATGTGATTGAAATTTTTTGTGTTTTGCTGTTTTGCCTTGTGTTAACCAATTGGAGAGCTTTAATATTTAGGCTAGTATTGGCTACTGTGCTTGCTTTAATGGAAATAAATATAAGATTTTCTAGATATCTAGATAGGTACTTTCATTTCTCTAGGGTATCTAGTCTTTTAGTGTTCCTGTCTTGTTTACTATGTCTTTTATCATTAGTTTGTACCCCTGAGGAAAAAAGATCCTGAGGGTATATGCTGTGCTTATCAGTTTTGTCTTTAGTACTTATTCTGGCTTTTTCTAGCTCGAACTTGCTAATATTTTATATCTTTTTTGAGGCATCTTTAATTCCTACTCTAATATTAATTATTGGTTGGGGGTATCAACCCGAACGGCTCCAGGCTGGGACCTATATAATACTTTATACAGTTGGGGCTTCCCTCCCTTTGCTTTTGGTTGTTTTATGACATTGTTCAAAAATAAGGACAAGAGAGAGGTTTATATTATATATAAGTAGGCCTGGTTTGAGGGGGGTTATTGGATTGGTGATCTATGGGGCTTTTTTAGTAAAGTTGCCAATATATAGAGTACATTTATGGTTGCCTAAAGCTCATGTGGAAGCCCCATTAGCAGGATCAATAATTCTGGCAGGAATCTTATTAAAGTTAGGAGGGTTTGGATTAATAAAAATAAACTTTTGTTTTAATATGGTGTTAGATAATTTTATGTTGTTAATTATTGGGTTAAGGATATGAGGAGCGTTATTAGCTACTTTAATATGTTTGCGACAGGTGGACGTGAAATCTTTAGTTGCCTACTCTTCGGTAGGACATATAGGGATTGTTTCTGCAGGGGTTTTGATAGATACAAGCTGAGGTGTTTTAAGTGCTATTATTACAATAGTAGCTCATGGGTTTTCATCTTCTGCTATATTCTGTTTGGCTTATTTTTCTTACAAGAAGAGACATACTCGGAACATTCCATACATAAAAGGTATACTTCAGGTATACCCAATTCTAAGGTTCTTTTGATTTTTATTTTGTTGTATTAATATAGCTTGTCCTCCCACACTAAATTTGATAGGGGAAATAATAATTGTACCCACTCTTTGAGAGTTTAGTGGTTGGTTAGCAATTTGTATAGGACTAATAATTTTTTTTAGTGCAAGGTACAATATGTACCTTTACAGGTCAATTAATCATGGAAGATTTTCTTCTTATTTTTTAGGGGGGCACCAGATGAAAAGTTACAGGATAATGGGTTTGATGCTACATGTATTACCTTTAATTTTGATTTTTAAGTCAAGATTGTTCAATTTGTATTTTAGTCTTTTAGGCTCACTAAACAAAGGCTAGGGATCTAGAAAAAGAGTGATTTATCTCTGAGTTACAAAGTCAGTGCTTTAAACTTAAGCTATTCTAGAAAGAACCTCATCAGTAAATTCTAACATAGAGGAATAATCAAACTACATCAACAAAATGTCAATACCAGGCAGCTGCAACAAAACCTAAATGATGTGCACTATCAAAGTGGAGGGCTAGCATACGGATGAAGCAGACAGTGAGAAAAGTGGCTCCAACTATTACGTGCATACCGTGAAATCCTGTTGCAACGAAAAAAGTAGAGCCATAAACACTATCAGCAATAGTAAAGGCTGTTTCTCTGTATTCTCCATACTGCAGTCAGAGGAAATAGAATCCTAGGGCTAAGGTAAGGAATAACCCCTGTAGGCCCCTGGATTTGTTTCCTGCTTCTAATCTGTGATGAGTTCAAGTAACTCTAACCCCTGAAAGGAGGAGTACAGAAGTATTTAATATAGGTACTTGGAAAGGTGAAAGAGTGGCAATTCCAACCGGTGGCCAGACTGCTCCAATTTCTATAGTAGGAGCTAGCCTACTATGAAAATATGCTCAGAAAAATGAGAAAAAGAAGCAAACTTCAGAGACAATAAATAAAATAAATCCGGCTTTTAGACCAGAAACCACATATGATGAGTGGTGACCTTGAAATGTTGACTCTCGCACAACGTCTCGTCATCACAAATATGAGATTAAGACTACGGCTAAGGTGCCTAGTAATATAAGAGTTATATTACCGTTACGGATGTAGTTCACTAGCCCTGTTGGGATACAGAGAACTGCAAATGAATTAAGTAAAGGCCAAGGGCTGTATTCAACTAAATGAAAGGGATGTCCCATAAATAAGAAGAATCAGGATAAGTTTTTTTATCAATTTTGAATTAAAATTGTTAAGGGTAGCCGCCGGAGGAACGGACATCATTGATGTTGATGAATATGGGGTTGCGAGACCCTGCTATCTTAATGTCTTCTGGTAATGTGCTTTTTTTAGTTATTTCCATTTTGGGTCCTTTGGTGAGGGTCTCATCTTCTAGTTGAATTATTTGTTGAGTGGGGCTTGAACTAAGGTTTTTAGGGGTTATCCCTTTATTATTAAGGGACACTAGATACTCGTCTCTAAGTAAGGAGGCAGTAGTAAAATACTTTTGCGTACAAGCTTTGGGCAGCGCATTTTTAATGTTAGGAGGTTGTATGGTTTACTCTAGTTTTTACGTATCTTGGTTGTTTTATTCAGTCTTTTTTCTAGGATTGTTTATAAAGCTAGGGCTGTTTCCAATACATTTTTGGGTGCCTAGAGTTGTGTCTGGGTTGAGGTGATTTCCTATTTTTTTGTTGCTTGGGTGACAAAAACTTCCTCCTTTTGCTTTATTAATTAACTTTTCTGAATATTATTACTGATTTAGTCCTGTTTTACTAATTTTTGGGGGCCTGAGGGCCCTAGTTGGTGCGGTAATTGGTTTAAATCAAAGTTCATTTCGGGCTATGTTAGGTAGGTCTTCAATTGCACATACTGGATGGGTATGTCTGGGGGTTGTTTACGGAGGCGTTTGAATTTATTTCGGGATTTATTGTACTAGTTTAATTCTGTTAATAGTTTTCTCTTTTTTAGGTGATGAGTTGTTAGTAAGAATAAGGATTTTAGGGCTAAGAGGGCTCCCTCCCTTTTTGATATTCATTGGTAAGTGGAGGGTCTTAAAAAGAGCTTTAGAGAGTGAGGCCGGTTTCGGGTTTCTAATTCTTCCTTTAGTAGGAGCTCTCTTGAGTCTTTTTTTTTATTTAAAATTTTTCTATTCTTTCTATTTAAAGTTCAGAGAATCTTCAATAAATAGAAAATACTCTTTTGTTTCCTCAATTATTTTTATTATTCTCGGGGGCGTATTTAGCGTTAGGGTGTTTTATTTTGGTGACCGAGTTGAAGGTGAAAGATTTTTAATCTTTTTACAGGCAGTAGCCTCCAAAATAA